AATTTTTTTAAAGATCGAGTCAAGGGAGAATTCCATTTATATTATAGCTTTGAGGAATTCCACGGCAAGAAAGGAGCTATTCGTTCGAGTGGCTTCTCTTGTGGGGTGATCGAGAGATGGGAACTATCGAACAAAGTCGACTTTCCCGGGAATTTTAATAGGAATGGAATTCCTCGGCAACAAGGAGAGGTAGAAGGTTACTCGACCGGAGAGGGAGGTTACCCCGGCAACTCCCACGCTTTCCTTGTCTTTCCTTGTATTCCTTGTCTTTCCATGTTATCCGTTCTCCTTGGCAACAGGCCCCGTCCTCCTAACAACAGGTTTCCCGTTCTCCTAACAACAGGTTTCCCGTTCACCCATTCCTTCATATGCTTACAGTAGTATAAGGAGGTAAGTAAGGATGCGAAGAAGACTAGGGGAATAAAGACTCAGAGTGGTTCTCTACAATATCGTATAAGTTTCGATTCAGCTTCTTCAATGTCACCTTTCAAGTGGTACAACCGCCTAGGTAAGTCATATGATTCTTTTCTTTCAGAAGCAGGGGAAGAAATGCTATGACGTGATATTAATCACCTGGATGAGACGCAATACCAAAGGTTACGAAGTAAACAAAGTGAGGAAGTGAATAAGAAGTGAAGTGGCATGCTTTTTGGAAAAAAGTCTAAAACCCCGTCTTTTTTGCTTGAAATGGTCTTTTCACTCGTTTTTCTTTTGACACGAAATCCATCTAGCCCTAGCTACAAAACCTAGAAAAGCCGTTTTACTTAGTGAGAGCGTTCCTTTTTTGATCAATTTGACCCTTCACCTACATGCAAAACCACGTGTTTTTTACGTTGTTATTGGTTTTAAATAACATCCTTCCGGTGTTACCTTTAAGTGATGAAAGGACGGTACTCTGCCCCAGTCGGTTGCCGGGTTACGTAAACCACTATTGGGCCTATGGGTTTTCGCATCCTATCACACTCAAAAGTCAAGTATCTCTTCTCTTACGACGCAAATACGTCGATTAGGATAGGCGGGGGTCGAACCCGCCAAGAGAACCAATTCTATCCTTTGTTTGGGGTGTTACTCTTGCGTGGATCAGGAACCTAATCTGATCTTGACATTCTCATGAAAGCGAGAACTGACAAGGATCTTCCAGTGCGATGTCACAGCTTTCTTAGAGAGAAATGCGAGGAATTGGGAAAGCAAGGAATCAAGGAGTCGGAATCTGATCACATCTCTTATGACACATATCCGATGGAATCAAATCACATCGATTATGATGCTCATTCCACTCCATGAAGCTACCTCTCATCAAGCTTTTGTTGCGATGCAACCTATTCTCTTATTTCCCACGTATCAAACTCACAGTAAGATCAAACATCTGGCACAACATTGAATCAACATCTGAAAGCTAGGTATTCAATTGACTCGGTGTAAGAGCAGCTCCACTATTGGACTATAGGGCTAACCGGTGCCGGGCAACCAGTAAGCTAGAATGACTTATTGCTGTTCTAAGGAGTGCATTAAGGCACTGCAGTTATCGACTTAATATATATACTAACCTCTTAACTCCGTTCCGTTGTCATTGAAGAAGAAGCTGAAAGGGGCAGTCTTCAAGGGTTACAGGATTGCAAGGTAAGACAGGGAGAAGAAGGGAATTCAAGTTGCCGAGGTATGAAAGGGAACCAGCTGTTGCCGAGGAGCCTGTTTCCGAGGTAAGAAGGAATCCAAGGGCTGTTGCCAGTGAATGAGTTTTAGAAAGGAAACCCAGCTGTTGCCGATGTAAGTAGGGGATTCGGGCTGTTGCCGGGCAAGCTGTTGCCGAGGTGCCAACGGCGGGCAGCTAAGCGACTGTTATAGCCCTCTAACTCCCCCTCCGGCGAATGAGTTATGACTTAGCTTTGTTAACCCCTTTGTACTCTCGGAAGCTTCATCTGAAAGGTAGAGAAAGGGCTCTGGGAGAGCCTTGAACGGGGGTCTTCGTCTCTTGATTGGAGGTTCAAGGGAAACAGGGTAAGAAGGAAAACGGATAGCCTTGTAAGAAGAAAAGCAAGCAGGGAAGCTGGGTAAGACAGGAAAACAAGGGAAGGAATGGGATCCAGGGTAACATGATTCTTCAAGTGTTGCTGCAGGATGGGAATCCTGTTGTTAGGAGGACGGCTAGCTAACCAGTTGTCAGGAGAAGGAGAAAGGGTAACCCAGTTGTTGCAGGCACAGGTAGCCCTATTATATTAAGAACAGGGAACCCAGTCTTAACTCCTTATTAACCCCTGTCACTACTTAATAGAATTCATTGGAAGAGAGTAGGTGAGGTTTTTCCTCACAAATTGAATGGGAATAAGGCTTTATCATTCCGCGCAGTTGCAGCCTTATTATTATTATATAGATATATATAAAGGACAAAGCGCTGGTCACGTTACAGCTACTGTGTTGACTGTTACTATTACTATACTACGATAATTTATTTTCATTAAGCTTCCACAATAGATTCGTGAGCACAGACGATTTGATAGGATTTCCTTGATTCATTATTCTAACGGTATAGAAGGGGATCCTCGGTGTCAAACAGACGAACAGTTCGTCGGTCGGGCTTACTTATTCTGTAGGCGGGTTGCCTCTTAGACCCTTTTTGAATCTAATCCCCTTATGTTTAGAAAAGGAAAGACTTCATGTATTCATCGTTCCTACTCCCCCTTGCGCCTTTTGGTGAACCGGAAAGCCGTTGTTGTCCCTCTCCTCTGGTCAGGTAGTGAAACAAAAGAACGCATTGCCCTCAATAACGAGGGTTTCTGAACGCCTTTTGAGTGTCCAGTCACGAACAATCACAACACGTATTTGAGCCGTCTCGTTCTAATGGATTATGCTTGTGCTAAATCGACCGGTCCTGGAGAATATTCGTTATTTGACTTGATGTAAGGAACCGTTACTGGCGAATCAAAAGGGTTCAATGACCATACTCCTCTATAAAATCCATCTCTCGATCACCCCACAAGAAAGGACGGGCTTTTTACATGCTCTTAAGAGATTGGTTGCTCTTTCTCCGATCTTGACTAAAGAGTTAAAATGCCATAACAGAAGTCCACAGGTCCGGTCACAAGTCCAGCGGTTAAGGCGGTTATGCAGTCATTGAAAGATCGGGTTAGGTAAGATCCTTGTCGAAGGGCATAGCAATGAAGCAGATCTTTCATTGTAGTAAGGATTAGAGCGCGGGCGTCTACTCAAAGATGGGACTCCATATTCTTCGAAAAGCGAGCACGGGACTCAACGCTTTAGAAAGGCCTGGTGGTCTATAAGATCGCGGCTGCTTTTAGGAGCCTCGGTGATCCCACTTTCACTGAGACAGAGAAGCGAGAAGCCTCGATAAAAAAGAAAGAAAAAAATTGAATAGGGATTATATCCTTATCCTTATATAGATTCAAGAAGCGAAAGCTTCCTGCTAGGGATCCATACATAGCCATGGGGCCTTGAGAAGACCGACTTCTACGCAAAGCCTAACTACTTTGGAACGTGAGACACGTAGGAGTTTTTTCTATTCGCTTGGGATTCTCAAAGGTCTTTTGTGTGTTCCCAGATTCGATCTTTTGGACTAGAAAGGAGCAGGTGAATCAGTCACGGTTCTTGCTCTGGTCTCGGGCGAGGGAAGCGAAGGATAAGGCGAGAGTGAAACGAAGTAGTTCATTGTCAACCACTTCCTGGAACTAGATAGCCATAAATAGGCATGCAGGCAGGCTTAAGCTCTAGTTTTTCCTCTTATGCCATGGCAGTTTACTCACTTTGGACGAAAGACAGATCTCATATAGATATTAGATATAGATCTCCTATATATCTCCAGCCGGATGAAATGAATCAGATGGGATCTCACTAGCCGAATGAAACTCATTGCATCATCAGCAGCACCGACAAAGAAGTGGTTGAATCCGACCTTTTTCTCTCTATGGATTCCATCAGTGTTCATTTATGGGGAGAAGCGAGTCAGCCTGAAAAGGAAACCCCCTAAATCTGAAGAGGGCGATAGGATCAATCAGCATTCCATTTTTCATTTCAAAAGCGGAAGGGTAGACGTGAGTTGAAGATTTGATCGATGCAATTGAGTCTGGAGTCTTCTTTACAGTTTTGTAAATAAATTATCTTGTTTGGTTTTGTTCATGCTTGGTGCCGGGTTGGATGCAGCACCACCTCTTTAAGTCTCACCTCTTCGCGGTGTGTGCGATACCAAGATTCAATCTTCCCACTTTTCTCTCTATCTAGCTGTGAGCCAGGTTTTTCAATATCTGGTTCGAAAGGACCAGGAAGGGGGCTAAGTAAACATCTTGAAAAGAAGGAATGAAGGCGCTATCGGGCAAAGAAATGCTCTAGTCAAGCTCAATCTCTCCTAAGCCGGGACGGAGTGAGGAAAGCGAGTCAGGTCAAGTATATCGATAGGTTTGTTTGAAATCTGACCTGTGGGTTGAGCCAGATAAGGTTCAATGAAATTGACTTGAAACAGTGT